TTCTCTGGTCCTTCACTAATCGGGGCCAAAACTCCGGAAATTAGAAATGCCAAAATAGGAATAACACTTGATATTATTAGAAATGCCCAGAAAATATCATATTCGTGAAGCAGAAACATAGAAGCACTCCTATTAATGTGGAATATACCGAATTAGTTGATTCAAATTGGAATTCTCAATTCATCCATAACTGCATTAGTCGAAACAACAATTTTGATCAAACCACATAGTTTCGTTTGTTTACTTGTTGTGGGTCATGTATCGTCTCAAGATTCATCCAACGGAATCCTACTTACACTTACTTCGATTCTATTTAGATATGGTGTAGACATATAATGCTATTATACAAATCAAACTCTCTCCTACCTTGCCTCGGGTTTTCTATCAAACAAAAAAAGGAATTAAGGAATTTTTTTTAAAGAATATTTTAAATAATATGAATTGAAATTGAAATAATATTCAAACAATATTATTCAAATAAGATTAAATGAAATATTAAACATAAAGAATTTCAATATTCTATTAATATAATAGAGCCAAAGAGGAGGTCTGGCCCATTTTTTCTCTCTCTCTCTTTTTTTTTTTTTCTTAGTGATTTAGAATATAGTCAGTAGTCAGATGTAATAGAATTTCTAGGAATTTCCATCTCGGGATTTATGGTATATTCTACGTGGCTGTGTTGGTGTATTCTTTTCATTAAGATCCGGATAGAGGATTATTGTTTCTATTGATTTGATACGGATACGAAAACGGAATGCATCGACCGATTCGATTCTCTCTCCCTGTCCCAGATTTATACTTAATTGATTTGATTCAATCCATTGAATTGTGAGGAACCCTTACATATAAAAACTCATGGGTTCCTATACCCAAATTAGGAAACTTTGGACCTGTACTACCCCGGCCCCGGCTTTACCCCCGAGTTAGAAGTCTTGAAAGAATCATTTCAGACCCATTTCTAGGACTAAAGATCGTGATTTGGAATGACTCGAAATACTTATTTATTTAATGTAATAATAACACCTAGCAGGACCAACCAACGAGTTAGGTTTCGTGACAACAAAAAACGTTTCTTTTGAAGCAAACCTACAAAATGGGGCATAGTTTAATGGTAGAGTCGGCTGAATCGTAAATGATTTACAGAAGATACTTCGAATGGAATCATGCGTTGTCGAACGATTCGATAGACAAAATCTCCCCATCCCAAAACCAACTCATAGAACATAGAAATAGAAGAGGGTGCGTTGATACATTTAGGACCAATTCATTGTCTCTAAAACAATGAATTGGGATTGTTGTTCTGCCAAAAGGCGATACGTCGGGGGATTCCTAACTCATCCAAGTTCAAACGGGCCCTAATCTTTTTAGATAAAGTCTGCATTGGTAGAATTGGAATGATGAACAAATTGGATTGGGTAAATTGGAATAAAAAAAAATAAGTTATAAGTTTAAGTATTGTACAGAAAAATGACTACTTGCTTTGCTAAGCCGGTTATACGAAGAAAAGCCTATTGTACAATGAAACTTACCAAAGAGCTTCGTTTTTGAAACTCTGGCTTTTCTACAAATACAAGAACAAGAATAGGTTCTAGATAATGTGACTTACTATTAGATTGAATTTGGGTTTGATTTGGTTGGGTCAGGTTGGAGTTTTTCTTGAGCCAGGCTCATGTTATGATTTTGACTTCATAAATTGACTTGGGTATACCAAAGCAAAGGTGTATCACTAAATCTTGGATCATGGACAAATAAAAGAGGAAAAAGGCCGTATGTCATTCACAGACGAAGATTAATGAAGAAGAATGGGTTTGTTTATCCGAGATTTGAAAATACCGATCCGATTGGATCCATTGGAATAAATTATTGTTTTCAAGCCCCGAGGGATCTCCGTGATCCTGTGGGAATGATTCCATTTCTATGGAACAATCAACCGGCCGGTCACACGCACTAATTAGGAAATGAATACAAAAATGTATAGGGCTATACGGACTCGAACCGTAGACCTTCTCGGTAAAACAGATCAAACTTATTATTATCGAAATGATTCGAACTGTTTCAAAGACCCAACATGCGTTTTTTTTTGCATTGGGCTCTTTCATTAACTGATAAAAAGATCGGCTAGTCTACCATATTTTTTCTTGACAGGAAGATAACGAGATGGCTCCATGCGCTCGGATTCATTATTTGAATTCTGATCCGGGAGCAATACCAAAGTGTTTCAAAGAAGGGTTACCCTGACGTAGGTCTGCCTCCGGCCTAGATCAACCTAAGTTAAATGGAGTCTCTATCAATCCGCCCCAAGAGTCAAATATGATACTTCATACACCTTAAAGTTCATAGGACGAAAAGAGGTTATTTTGAGGTCCTTATCCTCATTATGCCTAGCATTGAAGGGCCTGGGTATTCACCTTATCAATGATCAAACCAATGATGGGTTCTATTTGGTACCTGAATTGGCACCTGAATCGGACCGAACAAAATATTTGTCAGGCTATTGTTC